CTATGGATGAAGTAAGCTAAACTCCAACAGTCGTGACCATGACGGTTTGTTCCGGCTTGGTTGACTTTTGAAACTAAGAGGCACAAGGAGTTGACAAAGGGGAACAGCCCCCATTCTATTCCATTCCTTCCATTGTTGAATCGAAAAGAGAAGCGGCTGGATCCTGACGCTCTGCTCCCCGGAGAACCGGAAGAACGAAAGCATGACTGACTGAGATGTGCGTGCGGAGGGCCGAAAAAAGAAAAAAAAAGCAAGCAATATCAAAAAGAAAGGAGAGTTAGGGGGAAGTGGGGAAGTCCTACGCTACCAATCCTATGTCCTGGGGCTACAAAACATCGAGGGACAAGGGATTTGTGAGAAAGGAAGTTAGACGTTCGTGCCGTATCGAGACTCACTTGTTATGGAATCAACCGCAACGCTGGACCGCACCTCAAAAAACGCCTACCTGAACCAACGATAAACCCACCTGACTGGCGAGTGAAGGCGTAGCGGGGTTCTGAATGGATCGAACGAAAGATTTGATAGGCTCTCGGAATTGCAAGGAAACGGAAGTGAAGTGGAAGTGCATACGAATCAAAGCATGCATAAAAGAGAACGTCGGGTGGTGTGAGAGGTCGGAGATATGGAGACCAGCTACGTGATGTGTCGAAAGCGAGGAAAGAAAGAGGCGAATCCACAAGAGTCTGATTTTTGAGATGGGCGGAGATTAAGAGGAAGGAAGGAAGGCAGGTAGGCTCCTCCGAATAGAATAGAATAGAATAGAATGGAGGGCCTAACGCCTAGTAAGACGGGGAAGGAGTGTTATGAAACGGAGGAAGAGGTGCTGGCCTTACTAGACAGGGGCTCAAGACCTCGACCGGACATCGATCTCAATTTGCCACCCGCCTGGAAGCGGGATTGAGAGTGAAAGGGACCAATATAGTGGTCCTAGCAGGGTAAGGAGTCGCCACGAAATTTGGGAAGTGCTGGATGATTTAGCCCCCCACCCTAGAGGTGGAGTAGGGCGCCCCTCCAGTGTTGCTGAAGAGGAGGCGCGCCTCCAACGCAGCATTCAGGAATGGGATGAACGAACCTGTCTCGTCAATTCAAGCCGAGGTTGATTAGATAATGATTACAGATGCCTATCTTATGAGCGGTTAAGTCCTCTGAGGCAGAAGCTACGTTCCCTGATTGCGTTCCGGGCGAACGCAAAACGATCGCTCAAAAGCTTTCGGGATCATATTCTAGGTTTAGGCAAAAGAAAAAAGAAAATGACAGGGAGGATTGGTCTCTTTCGGCGCGAATGCCCAGGAGGGAATGGCCAGCCGGGGAAAAGCCTGCCTTATGAGTCACCACCTTAGCCGACCTATACTGCAATAACCCGATGGCGGTTGGAACGCGGGCTAGCCGGCCGGGAGGTTCGATTCCTCCCCGATCCCTTGGAACTCGATCCATGTAAGGAAGCTCCTTTTCCTGGGAGAGCATACTCCAACATCGGAAATCAATTAGTTCTGATGGAAAGATTTTTCTGAAAGTGACTGGTTCAGCTATCGGAATGGCTTTCTGTCCCCCGGATAACCTGCATAGAATCACCGGGTCAGAAAGCCGGAGGAGATTCGCAGAGGAGGGAGCCAAAGCCGTAGAGTACGTCGGGGAGGGGCTCGTCCGGGATTCGGAGAAGGGAATAACAAAAGGCTTGTAGAACGTTTTATCGCAGTAATCGCAGATGCTATAACACTGTTACCACGGGGGTGGAGAGCCGAGTCGAACATATTTCAGACCGTGGATGTATGGTTACATTATAGCATTGTGTGATGAAAAGGAACCAGCTGAAAAGCAGCGAGCGGAGCTTGAAAAGCGAAGCGAGCCAGCTGAAAAACGTATGCGCGCGTTTTACTAATAGGCTGAAAAGCAGGATTTTCTTTATCAACTCGTCGCTCCAAAAGAAAAGGAAAGGAGAATCAAAGCGATTTTGGGCTGTCCCGAAGGACTTGGCCAGCCACTTATCTTGGACTGCCTCTTCTTCCGGTAAGGCAGTCAACATCCATATGGAAAACTGTGGTTGAGCGTGCTCAAGAGAAATTGGCAGCATGGAAGGGCCAGCTTCTAACCATCGCGGGCCGGGCACAACTCATAAAGTCCTCGCTTCGACGCTTCTCTAAATGAAATGCTTTCTGTTTTCGACGGTCCCAGGTTCTAGAGGCCCTAGAAAAGCTGCAAAGAAATTTCCTATGGTCTGGAGCGGAAGAGAGACACCGCTTCCATCTGGTTAGGTGGGAAAGGGTGTGCGCCAGGAAAAGTGAAGGCGGGCTAGGCCTCAAAAATTTTGAACACGACGAATGGGGCTTTGCTGGCTAAGACAAGCTGGTGTCTCGCCCGCCCGTTGGAGTCAAATCTTGAGAAGGAATCCCTTCGTCGAAAGCCAAAAAAGGTTCGTCTACCTCACGTGGAGGGGGATCCTGCATGGCAGAGACATCCTAAAGCTGGGCCTGAGATGGTCGGTTGGCTCCCGTAGATTTTTCTGGGAGGATCCGTGGTTCCACCCCTCTTAAAGATTCATATCCCGAACTGTATCAACAGTACAGATCGATTTTTGGGGGCCCAGCACATCAACAAAGTTTCCGCCTCCCCGCCGCCCTTGGGAATCTTTCCAAGCTGGCTTTTTTTTTTTCCGCAGGAAGACAGCAAAATCTGGAGCCTTACCAGCTCCGGCCAGTTCTCGGTAAAAAGCGCCAAAGAAGCCCAATTTCCTCGCAGTCCGTCCAGAGAATGGGATTTTGATTTTTGGAAAAATAGCACGATCCCGAAGGTAGCCAGCAAGCTTCAAAACTACTGAGCGCGCTAGCGCGCTCAGTAGTTTTGAAGCTGGGCCGCGATGGATATAACAGAATGGATGGACGGCCTCCGCAATTGTCCTCCATGGGTTGGGCATCACAGAGAACTGGGGTCCGTGGCTCTGTGGGGGTGCGAACGTACCAGTTCCTCACAAACCTCAGCTGTCAACAGTCTAAGGGCATATGTACGCCCAGGTCGACCTTCCAACGTCTTAACGTAGACCCTGCTTAACCCAGTAGCTTCTGCGACTGATGCCTCGGATACTTCAACTTCTCAATTTCTGACAGTGGCTGTTCTGGTCACTGCATCATACGAGGCCAAGACTTCTCTCACTTCAGCATCCTCAAATTCAAAATCCCTGGAAGCATGGTCCAGGAAGTTTCCCATGGTAACATACTCGTGCGCTTCCGGCTATCTCTGGCATAGGATCAATAATCGTTCCAGCAGGCACTTCTCCTGTTTGAGCATAACTCGCCCTGGGTGAACTCTAAAGGTCTGGGATTCGACACAGGGAAAGACTCTCGGGAATTGCAGAGAGAGTGGATAGGAAGCAAGGGTGGTCGGAGGTGTGCTGAATAGGTGCGGGTAAAGTATCTCAAGGGTCGTGTTTACGAGCAGTCATAATGGCTTTCGAACTTAGAAAATTCAAATGATGAAACGTAATTTCTCAATCAATTATCCTTGGAAAAAGCACAGCAAACGGCAAGAGCGTACCTGGAGGATGTCACGGGCTGGCAGGTTCCATGGCAGCATCCTTGAAACTCACACGAACCGCTGAATCCTTGTCAGCACGCCGCCGTCAATCGCCTTAATCTTCTTGTCTCACGCGAATCGAATGATCGATTCGCATTCAATGGCCCATCCACTTGCTGTCTTGTCGATCTGCTGACTCACTGCTTCATTGAGCCGATTCGCGTTAACGCGAATGAGAGTTCTGAGTTGCCTTAACGCGGATGAAGTATGCTGTCCGGAAGAACGCGGAGCGTTCGCCCTGATTGATGCGAATGAACAGCCAGCCTGATTCGCGTTAACGCGAATGACCATGCTATGCTGATCCGCGTTCAGGCGAATGGTCCTTGTCTGTCCACCGAAAGTCCATGCGAATGACAGTGCCATTTCGCGTTAACGCGAGGTGTTGATTCGCGTTCAGGCGAAGTTGAGTCTTAAATCTCTCCTTCCACTGCTTGCTGGTTAAGGCTTTTGAATATGGCTTCAGTCGAGACCCATTCACCAGGAAATCCTTGTCTTCACCATCTATGGGCCTGAGTCGGACAGTCCCATTGTTACAGCAACTATTTCATAAGGCCCCATCCATCTGGTTTGGAACTTCCCCGGGAAATCTCCATATCGTTCATCGTATATAAGGGCCCCCGGCTGAAAGACCTTTGGTCTCTTGCATCGTGCCATTTTCTTCTCTGATCGTGCACGAGCTGTGTACGGTGGAAAGCTTCTCTCCTCATCTCATCCAATGAGAAGAGCTGTTCAGCTCTCTGCCTCTGTGCTTCATCCAAATTCTGATCTAGCTGTGCTGCGATATAAAGTAATCTCTCGTTCGATCGGTAGCACTGCTGTTCTTCCATACACCGAAAGGGTGAGAGGCCGGTAGTGGTTTTCCAGGTGGTCCTAAAGGCCCACACAGCGTCCAGGAGTTTCTCCTCCCAGTCTGTTCTGTGTATACCAAAAGAGAAGATTCTCGAGCTCTCTTTTGCTTACCTCTGCTTCTCTGTTCCCTCTAGGGTAGTATGGACTAGACTGAAGATGCGTGATACCTTCTGCAGCAACTGATTGATAACAGAAAAAAAAAAGGGGGGGGTGCCCCTGTCACTTACTAGACTCCGCGGGGTTCCGAACCTGGTAAAGATCTGCTCATACAAGAATGCTGCCACCGCATCAGAGGTTGCGTTCTTCATTGGCTTGACTTCCACCCACTTAGTCACTCCACGCAAACCAGAATGTGTTTGCTCCCGGTTGAATGGGTCCGTCCAGACTCCACATCTCAAACGGTTCAACTGCTATTACCGGGTGATAAGGCATGGCTCCGCTCGGTATGGGTCTGCCCTGGCAACGATTACAGCTTCTGCTAAATGACCGTCGAAAATAGTCGGCCAGTAGTAGCCCTACTGCAGTATCTGGTAGTCTACTTCCCAGCCAAGATGACCTCCGCCGGTTCATGCATTTAAGTCATAACAAAAAAAAAGGATTTCCTCCTCAGTGAGGCATCTCCTCATCACTGAGGCCTGTCCCAGCTTATACAGAGTTCCATCCACCCAGGTGGTGTATGGTTGACTCTGTTTGGCTAGGGCCTTTCGTCGATGAGCAGGCCAATCGGAGTGATTCCTGAAACAATCAAATGAGCAATGTCAGCGGAGTAATACCGTTAACAGAAAACCGACGTTTCATCAGGAAACTGTTCACCACATCGTCCAAGGGCGCTGAGTCTAAACGACGACGGAACGGTGATCAGCAACTGGTTTCTCCACAAGAGGTTGGTTTCGCAAACTCCTGAAGTAGGATGATCCACCTGGTGACTCTAGCATTGTTAGTGGTCAGACATTATTTGATAGCGGAGTGATCGGTGTGAATAAAGACCCTCGACCCGATCAAGTAATGTCTGAACTTGTGTTGTGCGAACACAACAGCTCGGAACTCCTGTTCCGTGACTGCGGGACTCCACTTCGTCCTTCTACTGGCAAAAGAAATTGCATTCTCTAAACCTTGGGCTGGCCTCTGCCCCAGGACAGCACCTAGTGCTTTCCCTGACGCATCAGTATGGATGTGGAATGGCTCCAATCAGGTCCCGACAAGGGGGACAGGTCTATTGGTTTTTTAGTTCTTCAAAACTGCTGTTCTTTTCCCCAGACCCATTCAGCTTGGCTAAGCGTTTCAATAAAGGATTGGCTATCCTGAGCTATACTTGACTTGCTTTTGCTTCCCGGAAGGAAAGACAGAAATCCAGGAAAGAAACTACTCGCTCTAACTTAACTCGCTTATCGTTACGCTCGGGCTTCTTCAAAGGAAGCCCTTCGCTCCACTCACCTTAAAAGACCGTAGGAGTCAGAAGGTCGTTCATTAGTCAGTTTTCAAAAGTGCTTTCTTCCTTGCTTTTAGTCGGAAGGCGGGGAAGGCTAGTCCTACTAAAGCTGCTTTTGCCAATCAAAGTCGTTGCACCCCTACTAATCAAAGGCCCCTTTCCTAAGGTGCCCTTCGCTCCACTAGCCTTAATGCACTTTCAGAATTCGAAGGATGAATCTGTACTAATCGTTGCAGTACCATAGGACTAAGAACTGCTATTAAAGTCGTTAATAACTAATTACTTCGCTCGATTACTGCCTTATAGGGAAACTAATAGGGACAGACACTAAAGCGTTTCACCCCTATCTCTTAAAGCTTCTGAAAAACGTGAGCGCACCATTACTATATAGGCTAGATAGGGCGGCTTTTCAGCGGAGCTGAGCCGTATCTTGCACGTTCCACTAGCCTTCATGCACTTTTCAGAGTTGCCAAGGTGGCGTTGGTGGTATCGTATATAAGAGAACGCCTGGTTTTAGGAATGGCTTTCCCTCATCTAAAAGCTGGTGTGTTCTCATCTTTTTTGAAAGAAAAGGATGTATAAGTGGCGGTCTTCTCGTCACTCGTCAGAGCTAGGCACTGGCTACAGGGCGCGTCAGTTGATAGGCTGACCGAAGCGAGGGGAAGAGCGGAGCTCCAACCTAACGAATGGAGCGCCGCCGCCGCTTACTAAGCGCTGGTTCTACCCCGGCCAAGCAACCAGGGGGGAATAGTGAAAGAAATCGAAGGGGAACAAGCGGGGTAGAGGAATTGGTCGACTCATCAGGCTCATGACCTGAAGATTGCAGGTTCGAATCCTGTCCCCGCCTAAGAAAGAGTGATTTCAGAGTCCGGTAACAGAGAAAAGATCGAGAAAAAGCACCTCCCAAAGTACTTTGACGAAAGTAGGGCAAGGGTGCCTAATCGTTTTTCGAAAGACTAGAGAACCTGAAATCAACCACGGAGTCAACTAGCTTTGTGTGGTTTTTCTTGTTCGAAGTTGCAGAGTCAAGATCGAGAAAAAGCACTTCAAGAGGTACTTTTACGAAAAGTCGGAGTGCCTAATCGAATCTTTCGAAACACTAGAAACCAACGCAATCTCGATTTAAAAAGATCAAACAACTCAACTAGATACTTACGCTTCAATACTACTCACTTACGCAAGGATACATGAAGGAAGAAAGAAACCGTGAAAAGTCAGAAACAAAGGCATCTTCTTCCTTTCCTTACCTTAAAAAAAGTGCTTATTTCAGCATTTAAGACATGTTCACATTTACTTAAGTCTGGTTAAGTCTGATCATATCTTACGTCATAGTGGGGAGAATGGCTGTCTTCTGAAGAAAGAATTCTGCTGCTGCTTATTTGGTTAATTGTTGAGTACTCTATGCATGTTACCCTTGCTAATGTACAAGGTATTCTAGTTACTGGTCAACGCTTCTTTATTATGGATAGAATGACTTTCGTCAAGCTACTTCTCTTGGTGTCCACTTTTGTCTTTCATATTGTTTTATCCCTATCTCATCGACCTAATGCAGAAGAAAAACGTTGTTGAGGGTTGTCTATGTTAGGAATGCTAAGATCTGCTGCGAAATCACAGGATCTCTTTTGTTTGATTAATTAAACGAAGTCAAAATCTGC